ATATCCTCCAAATTCTTTCTTTCTATTTCTATAGTAAACTACTAATTCTTACTAATTCTATAGTAAACTACTAATGGAACTTACTCTATAATATAATTTGAAATTTAAATTTGTTTGAATAATTTCTCTAAGTTATAAGTTTAAGTTAATAGAAGAAGTTCTATTTGCTCAATCAATTATTTCCCTATAATCTTTTCTCTCTTTTTGTTTGTCCACAACTTCCTATCAATCTAAACAAAAGAGTTCCGGTTTGCCATCCTTCCCTTGTATTCTCTTCGTTTGTATATCTATAGGATACAAGTAATGAATTCCAGGCATCCCGCAAAACGAAAAAAAGTATAAACAAAGCAACAAAAATTTGGCACCTTTTACCAATTTTACCAACTTGATGTTAAGAAATCCCCGCACCTATAAATTCATTTCGTATAATTGAACCTTTTCAAACTGTTTCTTTTTAAGAACCAAAAAAACTTGTGCCAAAATAACAAATACAAAGAAGAATAAAAGACCTTGGACCCGTAATGGGTCTTGAAGCACTACTTCTGCATCTCCCTGACCAAAGCCTCCCACATTGGGATTGCTTGTTAATGGTTGATCAAGCTTGATGGATTCACCCTCTGAAACAAGAAGTTCTGGTCCTGGAGGTACAATATCAACTACTTGATGTCCATCCGATGGATCAACAACGGTTATTTCATATCCACCCTTTTCTTTACGTACTATTCTACTTACTACACCTGCTGATGTAGCATTATAGACTGTATTGTTACTTTTGCTACCATCAGGATAAATCTGACCCCTTCCTCTGTTCCCACCTACATATATGGGATATTTTAAGAAGTGAATATCTTTCTTCGTAGCAGGGTCGGGGGAAAGAATGGGAAAGATGATTTCACTATATTTCTGACCAGGAACAGGACCTATCACAATAATATTTCTTTTATTAGGACGATAACTCTGAAAAGACAAATTTCCAATCTTTTCTTTCAATTCGGGAGAAATACGATCAGGGGGGGCTAATTCAAATCCGTCGGGTAAAATGAGAACAGCCCCTACATTCAAACCCCCCTTTTTACCATTAGCAAGAACTTGTTTCAGTTGCTTATCATAAGGAATTCGGACAACTGCTTCAAATACAGTATCAGGGAGCACAGCTTGCGGAACTTCAATATCCACGGGTTTATTAGCTAAATGACAATTGGCACATACAATTCGTCCCGTTGCTTCTCGCGGGTTTTCATAACCCTGCTGCGCAAAAACGGGATATGCATTTGAAATGGATGACCGAGTTATTACATATATCATGATCGATACAGAAATGGATCGAGTCATCCCTTCCTTTACCCAATAAAAAGCATTTTTATTTTGCATGTCCAATCATTAATTTCGGAGTTTCTACAATAAATTAGATAGGTAACTATACTAGTTACCTATACACGAGTCTGGCATTGTACTAGAATAATTGTACTGGAATATACGATGAATACCTTGAGCAGATGAAAGTATAAGGAATTAAGTAAAATTTTTAATTAAATGCTTAATTTCTATTTATTTATAAAGGAAGAAGGATTATAATTTTATTGATATGATGAGATCAAATGAGTTCTTTATTCATTCATTGAATGAAAAATTACTACAAGCGAAGGAGATACACGATTTAAATAATGAAAAATCCAATATTTAACAATTGCATCTAGAATAACTGGAAAAATGGAAACAAGACCAGATATAATCTGATTGTTATGATCCAATCCAAAATCGTTGTAAACCAAACCTATCATTAGTTCCCAACCACGGGTCGAGTGAAATCCGACCCATAAATCAGTAACTAAAAGAATCGAAAAAGCTTTTATTGTGTCACTTAAGTTATAGAGGAATTCCTGAACCCAAGAATTCAGAATAACGAGTTCTTCATTACTCAGAATAAAATAACCACTTAGAATAGTGAAACAGATTATATTTGTCGAGAAATGTAAAATGATATGAAGATCATATTCATTGCATGCTTTGACCAATTGTATTGTTTCCTTGTGTATTCCTATATGAAGTTTTTGTATATGTGTTTCCGGGTACTCTTTTATCATTTCATCCAATAGGAATAGTTCTTCTAATTCTATGAATCTTTTTAGAACGTTTTTCTCTTGAATATGATTTAAAAAAGTTTCGGATTGTCTGCTATTCCACCAGTAAGTAACCCAAGGTTCCAGACATTTATTAAAAGAGAAAGAGACCCACCAGGGCAAAAATACCATAGATGCAAGATAGGGAAGGGAGGCAAATGCTTTCTTTTTTTTCATTTTGATCTGTGAATTGAATTTAAATTTTTTTTTAATGAACCTGCTTCATTCGTCGACTCTATCTGATATTTCTCTGAAGCACGAGTTGTATAACAAAGTAGTGACCTCTGGATCTATCCCCTTCCCTTTTTATTTGTAATATATTTCAGATATCTCAATTGGGCAAATTCAAACCAATTTCATTTTCATTTGTTCCTTTCGATGAATACTCCAAAACCCACTTTAAGTAACGAATCAAGTTTCGAGACCAAAAAACTTACATTAATTCTTTCGAAACGAAATCTTTTACTGTATAATCAGAAAAAGGGTATCAATTAAAAATCATGGGCCTAAAAAGATGAATTATGTATTACGAAATACATGTTCGGATAGGTTTGATTAATTTATAGATATAAATTAATTATTAGATTAGTTAGTTAGATTAGACTTCTAGTATAAAAGAATCAGGAAACTTGCCTTTTATTAAAAAGGGGAATTAGCAAGTTCTTTTCCCCACCTTGAGAGGATATTTATTCTTTACTTTAGTTCGAGTTCGTTTTAAAGTACTTCCATTGGTATGCGCAAAAAATAGGCTAATTCGGCAGCTTTTTGTTCAATTTCTCGTGGAGTCAAATTCTCATCAGTACGAGTCAAGGGAATGGCTCCTTGGCCCCTGATTTCCATATAAAGGACACGACGAGTATAAAGACCTTCTTTAACCTCTATTCTGATTGATTGGATATCTCTCATAAGGAACCGAAGGAAGATGCGACGATTTATTCCAGGAAATCCCCAACGAAAAATACACACTCTTCCCTCTTTTCTATCGAATCGGTCATAACCGCTACCTACATTCCACGAAATAGTGCACCACAAATAGGAGCTAATGAACAGACCCGCGATCCCATAGAAAGACATCACAACCCCTTGAGGAAAAAAAACGATTTGCTGAGATGGAAATACAGAGATCAAATTCCTACCAAGATAACTGGAAGTTCCAACCACTAAGAATCCTAGTGAACCTAAAAAAAGGATACAGGCCCAGCAAAAATTACTCGTTTTTCGAGATTCCGTTATAAGTTCTATCCATATATGTTCTGATCGCCAATTCATACTATACTGCATTCAGTTGCATTCGATTGGAATTGAGCGAATAACCCAAATAAATTTGACTTTACCTTTCTTGACCCCGAAGTAACTTTCACCAACTAGCACTATTGTTATGTGAAACATCGGGAGTAATTAGTTAGATACATTGACTTTCCATTTTTTATATTCGCTAATTCATTTTGAACCAGCTATATCCACATATACATGCATTTATACAGATATTATATATCCGCATAAAAGTTCTTTCACTTGTATGTTTGGCAAAAGCCGCATATCATACCATATTACACGAAATAAATATCCGTATTATCATACAGTGTTGAAATCACTTGATAAGATTCATTACCATTGGGTCTAGACAATCTTATTTTTTTGGACATGAAGAAATAAAGAAACCATTGCAATTGCCGGAAATACTAGGCCCACTAAAGGTACAAAAATGGAGGGTAAGTTGAAATCTGTCATAGAATAGATGCCTCGATTTACTATTTCTATCTATTAAAAAGATATCCTCTTATGCTTATTTAGGATATATCTATCATAAGTAATATCAAGTTATTATTATATTGTAAATAATATTATTTATAAGTGATAAATAATATCAACTATAATTCTATTAGCTATATGATTAGATAGAAACTATAATATTTAGAATATATATATATTTAAATAATAAGTAATATAATAATGAATATTATAATATAGGTTAAAATAATAATTAATATTATTTTAATATATTTTTAATATATTAAAATTAAATTATAAATTAATATATTAAATAAATAATTATAAATAAAAAACAAAAGAAAAAATATAATTATCCGAAACCTCTGTCTATCTACAAGGAAAACTTATGTCAACAAGGAAAACAATATATATATTGTTTCTTTTAATTACGATTACGATGAATTAAATATTTATTTTTGTTCGCTACAAATAAAATAAGCGAATCTAGTGCTATACTTTAATTTTTGGAACTATGATTCAAAGGAAAGAAACCGTGGAGTTGAAATAACTCACTCAGAACACCTTTTAAAAGATTACGTGGTACTATTAGGTCGAATAAACCTTTTTCGAATAAATACTCAGATGTTTGTGAACCCTCGGGTACTGTCGTATTCAATGTTTGTTCAATTACTCTTTTACCCGCAAATGCAATGGTTGCATTAGGTTCAGCAATAATGATATCTCCTAACATAGCAAAACTGGCTGTTACTCCACCGGTTGTAGGATCTGTAAGAATTGCTACATAGAATAACTTTTTATCTAATTGATAATTATATAAAGCAGAAGAAATTTTAGCCATTTGCATCAAGCTCAAACTTCCTTCTTGCATGCGTGCTCCTCCAGAAGCACACACAATAATGACAGGTAGAGATCGATTAGTAGCATATTCGATCAAACGAGTAATTTTCTCGCCTACTACGGATCCCATACTACCCCCCATAAACTGAAAATCCATAACGCCAATAGCTACGGGAATACCATTTAGTTGACCTATGCCTGTTTGAACAGCTTCAGTTAAACCTGTCTTTCTTTGATAAGAATCGATACGATCTATATAAGAATCAGAATCCAGTTCTTCTTCTGAAAAATCGATATGATCTCTATCAG